AAAGCTTCTATAAATACAGATACTCCTAATACATCGAAACTCATTGCCCATGGATAAAGAAAAACGGTTTCAACATCAAAAACAACAAAAACTAGAGCAAACATATAATAACGGATTCGAAATTGTAACCAAGCATCGCCCATTGGTTCTATACCCGATTCATAACTAGAAAGTTTCTCTGGACCTTTGGTAATGGGGGATAAAACTCCGGAAATTCGAAATGCCAAAATAGGAATAACGCTTGATATTATTAGAAATGTCCAGAAAATATCATATTCGTAAAGCAGAACCATAGGTACACTCCTATGAATGAGGGAAATAGACTAGATTAGTCGAGTCGAATTGGAATTAATTGTCAACTGATTCATAACTCTTAACAATTTATTTTTGTTGAACCAACTCGTTTTGTTTGGTTGCTGTGTTACATGTCTCGTTTGTGGTACATGTTTCCTTTCAATATTCATTCACGATAATGTTTCTATTTACTTCAAATTGATTTCGATCTTGATATAGTATAAATATATTGCTTATTGCTCTTATACGGATAAGACTTTATTCTCGCTTTTTCACCCCACTCCGGATTCTCTCTAAAATAGAAAAAAAAATCGAAAACAAGGAATTAAAAATTGAATTCTTAATTTTCGATTTTTTTTTAAGTATTGAAAGTATTGAAATTATTAAGTATTTATTAATTTATTAAAACCTATCTATTCGATATTTATTAGATAAATTATTATATTATACAATAATATTTCAATTATTATTCTATAATTTCTATTCTACTAATATTCTATTCTATATATATAGAAATAGAAATAATATTAAAATAGAAATAATATTGAAAATATATATATTCTAATAATAATAAATATATATTATTATTATTAGAATAGGAACTTCTATTGAGTATTGATTTAGTATTGATTATTGATTTCGGAATTTCTATTGATTTAATACAGCAAAAAACTCTTTTGTTTTGCGCTTTATTTTATCAAGTAACATATACCAAGAAAAACCTATTTGACAATGTTAACAATGAAAGTTAGCAAAGATCTTTATTTTTCAAACTTCGACTGTTCCTAAACTAAATATAGAAACAGAGTAAGTTCTTCCTAAACCCATGTAACTTATTACTAGTGGATTCCATTTTTGTTAGATTAGGTTGAAGTGTGTTTTTAACCGAGTTCATGGAATGATTTTGATTATAAAAATCAACTAAGGTTATATAGGTATTCCAAAGGCAAAGAAGTATCACTAACTCTTTTATTGTATTGCGGAATTGTATTGCGTGCGGAGCGTAGGAGAGGAAAATGAATATGTAATTAATCGTAGATTAATAATGAAGAAAATTTGGTTTGTTTAGTCAAGATTAGAAAAAATACCGATTGGATCTATTGAAATGCCCTTTTTTTTTTCATTTTCTTTTAGGGCTATACGGACTCGAACCGTAGACCTTCTCGGTAAAACAGATCAAACTTATTGTAATAAAAATGATTTGAACTGCTTCAAAGACCCAACATGCATTTTTTTGCATTGGGCTCTTTCATTAACTGATACATTAATTGATATAACTAATCATTTAGTCTACCATAATTCTCTTGACAGAAAGATAAGACGATGGCTCCCCCTGCTCTGATTTATTATTTAGATTCCGATCAGAGAGCATTACCAAAGTGTTTCAAAGAAGGACTACCCTGACGTAGGTCTGCTTTTGGCTTAGATCAACCTAAGTTAAATGAAGTCTCCATTGCCCCGCTTCTGCTTAATAAAGAATCAAATATGAAACTTCATACACCTTAAAGTTCATAGGATAGGACAAAAAGAGAATTTTTGAGGTCCTTATACTCATTATGCCTAGCATTGAATAAACTGGGTATTCACCCTATCAATATCTTAAATCGAAATCTAAGATGGGTTCTATTTGGCGGCTAAAAAGAGCACCTAAATTAGACCGAACCCCTTTGTCAAGCTATTGTTCTCTTATTCCCTAAAAGTCATGGAGTAAGACATTACCTTCTCAATAAGTCTTTTGATTACATGATGTACTCCTCTGAAAAACATTGGCGCGCGTGTAAACGAGGTGCTCTACCTAACTGAGCTATAGCCCTTGTGCTTGTGATACATATTTTATCATGTCGACAATCTCTTGTCAAGATAAATATTCCATGATGCAACATCTTATTTGTGCGATATGTTTGATTGGTATTGCTTATAAATGATATTCCATTTATAATCCGTCGATGCGACGAGTTCCATTTCTTTCTCTTTGTGATTCTAAAAGACCTACTTAACTCAGTGGTTAGAGTATTGCTTTCATACGGCGGGAGTCATTGGTTCAAATCCAATAGTAGGTAGACCTTATTAGATATCAAAATCAATGGTATCTAATAAGTTTTTCTATCCATCTTGTTTTATTAATTTTTTATTTTTTCCATTCTTTATATATTTCATTTTTTTCTTTTTTGAATTCAAAAATTTTTCCTTGTATTTAGAATCCGATTCCACTTATGATTCTATTTATAAAATTAGAAAAATAAAAAATAGGGTGTATAAACAGAACTTCTGTTTATACAGAAGTTCCTTTGATGATTATTGATTATTCGGAAGGCACTAACTAGTTACGAAATCACAGTGATAGCCTCTACTCGGGCTCTAGCTCGTCTAAGAGCTAGATTTGCCTCAATTATTTGTCTCTTTCCTTCAGCTTTCCTTAAGCTAGCTTCTGCTATTTCAAGAGTTTGCTGAGCTTCTTGTGGATCAATGTCACTACCCTTCTCCGCATCATTTACTAAAATAGTAATCTCATTATTGCCTATTCTAGCAAAACCGCCCATCAGAGCCATCGTTAACCATTGTTCGTTAAGACGTATTCTCAAAATACCAATATCGACAGCCGTAGCAATAGGCGCGTGATTTGGTAATACGCCAATTTGTCCACTATTGGTAGATAAAATGATTTCTTTCACTTCTGAATCCCAAACAATTCGATTGGGAGTCAGTACACAAAGATTTAAGGTCATTTCTTCAAGTTGTTCTCCGTTTCTAAAGTCGTAGCCTTCGCTGTAGCTTCATCAATGTTCCCTACCAAATAAAAGGCCTGTTCAGGGAGACCATCTAATTCTCCGGAAAGGATCAATTTAAACCCTCTAATTGTTTCTGCTAGACCGACGTATTTCCCCGGGGAACCCGTAAATACTTCTGCTACGAAAAAGGGTTGAGATAAGAAGCGCTCGATTTTTCGTGCTCTTGCTACAGTTAAGCGATCCTCTTCGGATAATTCGTCCAACCCAAGGATAGCTATAATGTCCTGAAGTTCTTTGTAACGTTGTAAAGTTTGTTTAACTCTTTGCGCAGTTTCATAATGTTCTTCACCAACAATCTGAGGTTGGAGCATAGTTGATGTTGAATCTAAAGGATCTACTGCTGGATAGATACCTTTAGCGGCTAATCCTCTTGATAGTACAGTAGTAGCATCTAAATGCGCAAATGTCGTGGCAGGAGCGGGGTCAGTCAAATCGTCCGCAGGTACATAAACAGCTTGAATGGAAGTTATGGATCCTTCTTTGGTAGAAGTAATTCTTTCTTGTAAAGAACCCATTTCGGTACTAAGAGTGGGTTGATAACCCACAGCGGAAGGCATTCTACCCAATAAAGCAGATACCTCTGATCCTGCTTGGACGAAACGGAAGATATTATCAATAAATAGAAGTACGTCTTGTTCATTAACATCCCGGAAATATTCCGCCATAGTTAGGGCAGTCAAACCAACTCTCATACGAGCTCCCGGTGGTTCATTCATCTGACCATAGACTAGAGCTACCTTCGATTCTGCAATATTTTCTTCATTAATTACTCCAGATTCTTTCATTTCCATGTAAAGATCATTTCCTTCACGAGTACGTTCCCCTACTCCGCCAAATACGGATACACCTCCATGAGCTTTCGCAATGTTGTTAATTAATTCCATAATTAGTACTGTTTTCCCCACCCCAGCTCCCCCGAAAAGTCCTATTTTTCCCCCACGCCGATAAGGGGCTAAAAGATCTACTACTTTAATTCCTGTTTCAAAAATGGATAATTTTGTATCTAATTGTATAAAGGCAGGGGCAGATCTATGAATAGGGGATGTTGTGCGAGTATCTACAGGACCTAAATCATCAACAGGTTCTCCAAGCACGTTAAAAATTCGTCCTAGAGTCGCCCCGCCGACTGGAACACTTAGAGGAGCTCCCGTGTCAATCACTTCCATCCCTCTCATTAAACCATCTGTAGCACTCATAGCTACAGCTCGAACTCGATTATTTCCTAATAATTGCTGGACTTCACAAGTCACATTAATTTGTTGTCCAACAGCATCTCGCCCTTTAACTACCAAAGCGTTGTAAATATTTGGCATCTTGCCCGGTGGAAAGGCTACATCTAGCACCGGGCCAATGATTTGAGCGATCCGCCCCAGGGTCTTTTTTTCAAACGCGGAAACTCCAGGACCAGAAGTAGTAGGATTGATTCTCATAATAATAAATAAAAATAAAAAATATGTCGAATTTCTTTTTCAAAAAATTGGGAATCCAAAATAAATGTTCGATAGCAAGGTGATCGATTAATTCAATTCAATACGAAACGAACGGGGTTTAGCACTCCATTTTGTTGGTACCATCCAACGAATCCAATTTAATTGTTTACTTAATTTGCTTTTCAGTTTCAATGAGTGGATTTTCAAGTTCAACTAAGGCATTTTTAAAATAAAATCGATTTTATTTTAAAAATATCAAATCAAGTAGATGAATAAAAAATCGTCAGGAAGCCTTTTCATTTATCTATCATTATAGACAATACTTATCCTATGGATCCTATGGAATTCGAACCAGAACTCTATTTAATTTAATTTACGATTCATTATTTCTATATAATGGGCACTTAATCATTGCTTATTTCAACATATTGATTTAAGCTTAGCTATTTTTTTTTTTAATTCCGCATATTTTCTTTTCACATCTAGG